GATCTACTACCAGAAATTCAATACGAAATCTCAGCATTCAATGTGTATTCTTCGAAAATTTTATTTTTCAATTATTGAACCATTTTGTTTTACCAAGCCCAACGTTAGCCAGATTAGTCAACATTTATATGTTTCGATACAACAACAAGATATTATTTCTAACAAGTAGTTTTGTTGGTTGGTTAATTGGTCACATTTTATTAATGAAATTATTCCTGAAAGGGGTTGGATTTGTATTTTTCTGGATACGGCAAAGTCAAAATCGTGCTTTTTTAGCGAATAATTTTTTAGCGAATAAGTATAAGTACCTTGTGTCGGAATTGAAAAGTTCTATGTCTCGAAGTCGAATTTTTAGTATGATCTTTTTTATCACCAGTGTCTACTATTTAGGCAGAGTACCGTCGCCTATTTTAACTAAGAAACTGAAAGATATCCCCCAAAAAAAAGGGGAAGAAGCTGATATAGAAGAAGCTGATATAGAAGAAGAAACAACTTTCGGGACTAAACAGGAAGAAGAGGAATTCAAAGAAAAACTTAAAAATAAAAAGAAAGACCCCTTCTGGTTTGAAAAACCTCTTGTGACTCTTCTTTTTGACTATAAACGATGGAATCGTCCATTGCGATATATCAAAAATGATCAATTTGAAACAGCTGTAAGAGATGAAATGTCACAATATTTTTTTTCTACGTGTGTAAGTGATGGAAAACTAAGAATATCTTTTACATATCCACCGAGTTTATTAACCTTTTTTGAAATGATACGCAAAAAGTTGTTTTTGTGCACAGAGTTTTTGTGCACAGAGTTTTTGTGCACAGAGGAAGATGAAAAACTTAAAAAGAAAGAGGAAGATGAAAAACTTAAAAAGAAAGAGGAAGATGAAAAACTTAAAAAGAAAGAGAAAGATGAAAAACTTAAAAAGAAAGAGAAAAAAATTATGGACATGTTTATTTCGGCAGCTCGTGAATTTGAAAAACGTAACAAGGCAGAGAATCTAATGACAGAGAAAGTATTTTTTAAACTTTTAATAGAACAACTCCCGGATTATGACGCCGAGTCCGAGGTATCCGCGTACAGTGCACAAAATAAAACTAAATTACTAAGGTCGCGTATGCGCAAAGCTGTTCAGGAGTGGAGTAACTATTGTTATTTTGAAGAGAACAAGAAACTTTATGAAGAGAACAAGAAAGATTATGATGATGAAGAGAACAAGAAAGATTATGATGATGAAGAGAACAAGAAATAAAATAAAGGGAAGTTCCAATTTTGTTAACTAAAAAACAAAAAAGGCGGGGATTGAAGATCGACTGCAGTTACTAATTCATGATCTGGCATGTACAGAATGAAAACTTCAATTTTTTTTTATTTACTATTTTATTTACTATATATAATATATAGTAAATAAAAAAAAATTGATACATAAAATAAATACAAGAAGAGATAAAAAGAAATTCGTCCGCGCCCTATATATTTTATCCCCTCTCCTACAAAGAAACTTGTAACACCAACTCCATTAGTAATTCCATCAATTACTTGTCGATCAAAAAAGGAAATTAGTTCAGCTAACCCTCTTATACCCCTAGTTAAGGTTGTTGAATAAAAACTGTCAATGTAACCACGATTATATGACCAATTATATATCACATTTATTATTTGTTCCCAGAAACTTCTCTTAGGACCTATTTTTACAAATGAATTAATTAAGTCTAAATTTTGAAAAGTTGAAAAAACAGGCTTATATAAGAGAGACGCTATAAATATTCCGAAAGACGCGATAGTTACCGAAAAAATCATATTTGTAAAAAAATCATACCAATCCACAGAATTACTCGAGTTTGAATGTAAAAGATTTATCGACGGAGTTAACCATTTGGATAATACATCAAAATATATGCCCCCTTGATCAGGAGCAAAAGGAATTCCTATAAATCCGATGAATAAAGTAAATAATACCAATACAAGAAGTGGCAATAGCATAGTATTATCTGATTCATGGGGGTACTGGGAAAGCTTTTTATTGGAAAAATGAGTAATAGTAATAAGGGATCGCATTTTTTTTCTTACATTACCATCAATTGCATACGTTTTTTTTGAAAAAAGCAAAGCACTTTCCTTATTATTGATTGATGATAAAACAAAATTTTGTTTTATCGCTTTTGACCCTTCTTTGCCCCATATAGAGATTGAATAGCCCAAGCTATTTTGTTTGCCACTGAAATTTTGCAAATGGGCATTTAAATGCCCTTCAAAAGTAAGTAAATATATTCGAAACATATAAAATGCAGTTAATCCTGCTGTGAAATAAGCTATTATCGCGAAAATGGGTGAATACAACCAACTATCATTAAGAATAATGTCTTTGGACCAAAAACAAGCAAGAGGTGGAATACCGCAAATGGAAAGTGTACCTAATAAAAAGGTAGTTTTTGTAATTGGCACATATTTTGTTAAGCCTCCCATAAGAGCCATATTCTGACTTTTATCTGGCGAATATCCAATAATGGTTTCCATTGAGTGAATAATCGATCCGGATCCTAAAAATAATAATGCTTTCGAATAGGCATGCGTAATTAAATGAAATAAAGCAGCTCGATAAGATCCCATACCTAAAGCTAACATAGTATAACCCAATTGAGACATTGTAGAATAGGCTAAACTTTTCTTAATATCTTTTTGAGCAAGAGCCAAAGTGGCTCCGAATAGTATTGTTATTATACCTACCAAAGAAATCAAATTCATTACGTAAGGTAGAGTGGTAAAAAGAGGAAGAAATCGAGCTACAAGAAAAATTCCCGCTGCTACCATAGTAGCAGCGTGGATAAGAGCTGAAATAGGAGTAGGCCCTTCCATAGCATCGGGTAACCATACATGAAGGGGGAATTGTGCCGATTTCGCAACTGCACCGACGAATAATAGGGAGGCACACAAAGTCAGAAATTCGGAATTGACTCCATCATTAGCAATCAAGTTATTGGTTATTTCGAACAAATCCCGAAATTCGAAACTACCCGTTATAAAATAAAAACCTAGGATTCCTAATAATAGACCAAAATCCCCTACACGATTAGTTACAAAGGCTTTTTGGCAAGCATTTGCCGCAATTGGTCGTGTGAACCAAAACCCTATTAATAAATAGGAACACATTCCAACCAATTCCCAAAAAATATAAATTTGTATCAAATTGGAACTAGTAACTAATCCCAACATGGAAGCATTGGAAAAACTCATATAAGCAAAAAATCTCAAATAGCCTTGATCATGAGACATATAATTGTCACTATAAATAAGAACCATTATTCCAACAGTAGTAATTAATATTAACATAATGGACGTAAGTGGATCGATCAAGTAACCAAATTCTAAAGAAAAATCATTATGGATAGTCCAGGACCATACGTATTGATATATAAAACTGCCATTCATTTGTTGAATAGACAGATCGGCTGAAAAAATCATAATGATACTTAGTAATAAAATACTAGGAAAGGCCCATATACGACGAAGACTTTTTGCTGCTGTAGGGACAACGAGAAGTCCGATTCCTATTGCTATAGGAACTGGAAGTGGAACCCAAGGTATGATCCATGCATATTGAGATGTATATGCCATAAGAAATTTTTTTTTTTTTTTTATTGTTTTTTATTGTTTCCAATTCACCAGTTTTTCTCTCTTTCGGAAAGAGAAAGTAATAAAAAAAATCAAGATATCAAAGAGTTCAAATATAATTTTAAATTGTAATCATTATGATTTTTTATTCTTTCAAAAAAGAAATATTTCAACTATTCAAATCAAGAAGTTACTATTGGTCAAATGGTAAGATAAAGTCATTGGAAAAAATTACTAGTTAGTGATTAACTAAGATATTTAGAAAAATAGAAAATATAAGATTATAAACCATTCCATTATTACGATTACGAAAATTTATATCTCTAAAAATATCTACTAAAAATATCTATAGAATAGGGAAAAATAATTATATCAAAAAGGAAAATTAAAGTATTTGATTCTAGTATGAATCATAATATCCGCCAAGAACTTAACCAGATAAACAGAAAATTATTATTTTAATAAAATTATCCGGAATCATTAACTAATTCGTTGTGGAACTCATTGAGTTGCTTACGCTCCTTCCAACCAATCAAAGAAATTTTGTTTATGGGAACTCTAGGAGATCCGTCATTTTGTTATCCTTGACCTCAGTTCTAATATAACTGAAATAAGAAAGTACGAAAAATGTTCTTTATTTTGAAGTCAGATATCTCTTAACCAATTAACTACTAACTCATTCTCATTTTATAATTTTTTTTTAGGTATACTTTCTTAATCAATTAGAATTACTAGAAATCAATTTTAAATTACAATAGATTTTGTAAAAAGTAGGTAAGGGTTCTGAAACTTTTCGATTAATTTTTTAAAATGAAATGTAACACGACGAGAATATCCGGAGATTTAAAATTAAAACCTTTTTGATTCTTTTATTATTATTAAATTAAAAAAAGCAATTCAATTTTTATAGCAGTAGAACCCGCTGAAACAGATCCGAATAAAGAGCCATAATATAATTTATATTTCGAATTTTGAACAATAGATGTCTTTCACATTTAACTATAATAAAGAGTAACCTCTTCATTTTTGAATGGCAGTTCCAAAGAAACGTACTTCTCTGTCAAAAAAGCGTATTCGTAAAAACATTTGGAAAAAAAAAGCGTATTGGGCGGCGGTAAAAGCATTTTCATTAGCAAAATCTATTTCTACCGGGAAGTCAAAAAGTTTTTTTTGCGCGACAAACAAGTAATAAAGTTTTAGAATAATCTAAATTGATATGAGTCGATGAATTGGCTAATTGAATTTAACAATTTAGTAAGAGGAATCTTACTCATTAACTAATATTCTTATTTTGAACTGATCAATAGAAAATTTTATTTGATTTTGTGATATGTAGAATCCAAATTTTTCTGTCTAGTGGAAAGTTACTATAAAAAAATTTTGAAGTCCAAGATACGGGGGTTTTATCTCTATGTAGGTTTTTGCAGGATGGGGATTATAATCTTCCCCATCAATTTTCAAAAAAAAAAAAATTGGAGTTCTCCGCTTGGATTGAGAACAGACCTTTCTAGTTCCAATTGTTACATTCCAGAAGAGCTTAACTTAAACTGCACTAAAAACCATGACATTGTTAAAACAAAACTATCACCATTCCATAACTAAAGATTCTTCAACGTTCAAATCTAAATTCTTTTTTACTTTTTCAAGAATATTGCATTGAATTGGCTCTTTCAATCTCGACGATTGAATGTGGATGAGCTATTATAATTTCGATCACGCCGCTATGGTGAAATCGGTAGACACGCTGCTCTTAGGAAGCAGTGCTAGAGCATCTCGGTTCGAGTCCGAGTGGCGGCATCTTCGAAAAGAAATAGAATAAATCCTATAATGAATTCAATTCCAAATTTACATTCTATCGTTAAAAGACCTTTTTTTGGTTAGGATTTCTTTTTATGATATTTTTGACTTTAGAACATATATTAACTCACATCTCTTTTTCGATTATTTCTATTTTAATTACAATTTATTTGGTGACCTTATTAGTCCATGAAATGGTAGGATTGTTTAATTCGTCAGAAAAAGGACTGATAGTTACCCTTTTCTGTATAACAGGAATTTTAGCTATTCGTTGGGTTTATTCTGGGCATTTCCCTTTAAGTAATTTATTTGAATCATTAATGTTCCTTTCATGGAGTTTTTCCATTATTCATATGGTTCCCTATTTTACGAACCAAAAAAATCATTTAAGTGCAATAACCGCACCAAGTGCTATTTTTACCCAAGGCTTTGCTACTTCAGGTCTTTTAACTGAAATGCATCAATCCACAAAATTAGTACCCGCTCTCCAATCACAGTGGTTAATGATGCACGTAAGTATGATGGTATTGAGCTACGCAGCCCTTCTATGTGGCTCATTATTATCAATAGCTCTTATAGTAATTACATTTCGAAAAAATGTAAAAATATTTGGTAAAAACAAAAATATCTTAATTAGTCCATTTCCCTTTGGCGTGATTCAATATGTGAATGAAATAAACAATGTTTTACGAAACACTTTTTTTATTTCATTTAGAAATTATCATAGGTATCAATTGATTCAACAATTGGATTGTTGGAGTTGTCGTGTCATTAGTCTAGGATTTATCTTTTTAACCATCGGTATTCTTTCAGGAGCAGTATGGGCTAATGAGGCATGGGGATCATATTGGAATTGGGATCCCAAGGAAACTTGGGCATTTATTACTTGGACTATATTCGCAATTTATTTACATACTCGAACAAATAAAAATTTGCAAGGCGTAAATTCTGCAATTGTAGCTTCTATGGGATTTCTTATAATTTGGATATGCTATTTTGGGGTAAATCTATTAGGAATAGGGTTACATAGTTATGGTTCATTCACACTAACCTCTAATTGAAGAAAAGACTTTACGAATACAATACATAACATAGGAATCTCATTTATAACGAGAGTTCGTAGGAGTTTTTGAGAACCTTGTGAATAACTATTTTATGTTTATGGTTCTCAAAAACTCCTAATTATCTAATGAAAATAAAAAATTTTATTAGAATTTTCTTATTATCTTATTGTGTGTGTGTGTGTTTTTATTAAATTTATTTTGCATTTTTTATTTTATTGTATGTATTATTGATGAAAACTATCTATAAAAATAATTAGATAAAATAGCTTCTACCTTGTCAACTGATAGTGCAAAAACAAAATCCGGATAAATACCAATACCTATTACGGGTAGAAGGATACAGATCGAAACAAATAATTCTCGTGGTCCAGAATCTAATAAATTTGATATTGGAACATTAAATTGCTTGTATCCATAGAAAATCTGGCGTAACATCGATAATAAATAAATAGGAGTTAATATCATTCCAATTGCCGTTACAAACGTAATTAATATTTTTGGCATTAAAAAGAATTTTTGACTAGTTATTATACTAAAAAATACTATCAATTCCGCAACAAAACCGCTCATTCCCGGCAATGCAAGAGAGGCCATTGAGAAACTACTGAACAGTGTAAAAATTTTTGGCATCGGGATAGCTATTCCCCCCATTTCGTCGAGATAAACAAGACGTATTCTATCGTAACTCGTTCCTGCTAAGAAAAAAAGTGCAGCACCGATAAATCCATGAGAAATCATTTGCAAAATGGCCCCGTTGAGTCCCGTATCCGTTATGGAACTAATTCCTATAATTGTGAAACCCATATGAGATACGGAAGAATAGGCAATTCTTTTTTTTAAATTACGTTGACCGGGAGATGTTGAAGCTGCATAGATTATTTGAAAAATGCCCATTATGATCAACCAGGGAGAAAATAGAGAATGCGCGTGGGGTAATAATTCCATATTGATCCGAACCAATCCATACGCTCCCATTTTTAATAAGATTCCGGCTAAAAGCATACAGGTACTGTAATGTGCTTCTCCATGGGTATTCGGTAACCATGTATGTAGGGGTATGATCGGCAGTTTGACAGCATAAGCAATAAAAAATCCAAAATAGAATATGATTTCTAATGCTATAGGATAAGATTGATTGGCTGAGGTTTCAAAATTTAATGTTGGTTCATTGGAACCATATAAACCCATACCTGGAACTCCCATTAAGAGAAAAATCGAGCCTCCTGCCGTGTACAAAATAAACTTTGTAGCTGAGTACAAACGTTTCTTCCCTCCCCACATGGCTAGAAGTAGGTAGACAGGAATTAATTCTAACTCCCACATGATGAAAAAAAGTAAAAGATCTCGAGAAGAAAATGATCCTATTTGACCACTGTACATTGCTAACATCAGGAAATGGAACAATCGCGAATCCCGAGTAACTGGCCAAGCCGCTAAAGTAGCTAAAGTAGTAATGAATCCTGTCAGTAAAATGGGTCCTATGGAAAGTCCATCGATTCCGAGTCTCCAGTGAAAATCAAAAAAATTGATCCATTTGAAATCCTGTTCCAATTGGATTAATGGATCGTCCAATTTAAAATGATAAGAGAATGCATAGGTGGTTAAAAGGAGTTCTAATAAACAAATAGAAATAGTATACCACCTGATTACCTTATTGCCCCTATGGGGCAAAAATAAAATTGAGGAACCCGCCAATATCGGAAAAATAACAATTATTGTTAACCAAGGAAAAGAATTCGTGGTAAAGACAAGATACGCTTTGGCCAGAAAACCCCGTACCTCTAAAATCATTATATATCGTTTTTGAGAGTACGGGGTTTTGTCGGTAAAGAGAAATCAAATGGGTGTAAGTGGAGTTTTTTGCAACGTATCAATAAGTCAATAAGCTAGCCCCATACTGCGGGTTGTCTCATGCCATAAATAAACCCGTACACTCAAGAAATCTGTTGGACAGGCGGATTCACACCTTTTACAACCTACACAGTCCTCTGTTCTTGGGGCCGAAGCAATTTGCTTAGCTTTACATCCGTCCCAGGGTATCATTTCTAATACATCTGTGGGGCAGGCTCGTACACATTGAGTACACCCTATACATGTATCATAAATCTTTACTGAATGTGACATTGGATCTATAAAATTTTTGAACGTCATAAAATTTCGATCTAGTAAGTTAGTAAATGAGTCATAGATTTATACACCAGACGAATCAATGAGTTAGATTTACCAGAACTTGTTTGTAATCAATCTACTTCTGGATCTGCTCATGAGAGAAGGCCAAGATACTTTGATTTCTTACGTTTTAGCAAAAACGGTCATAGGTTTCTGGTTTATACCGCACATGTTAATTTGAATTAGTGAATATTCCTTATTTTTTATTTATATGTAAATACCTATGATTACCACTATTTATTGCTCATTACTATTTATTTAGCAAATTCGATTGATTGATACGAGTTGATTTTATGTTACGATGAATTGATGAAACAATAGCTAAGCCAATAGCTGCTTCAGCGGCTGCAATAGCTATAACAAAAATCGAGAAAATGTCTCCTTTTAATTGGCGACTATCAAATAAATCAGAAAATGTTACGAAATTCATATTAACCGCATTCAGTATAAGCTCAAGACACATAAGTGCTCTTACCATATTTCGACTTGTAATCAATCCATAGATGCCGATGGATAATAAATAGGCACTTAAAACAAGTACATGTTCGAGCATCATTGAACTACTCCTCATCAATTCAATCTCGATTCATTTCAATATGAACAATAATTCAATCGATTCGATTGACTAGAATATAACAAGTCCATAATAAAGAAAAGTATTGGTAATAGATCGAACTAAAACATTGACCTTTTAATACATGAAGAATCTGAAAATTCAAATGGAATTGAAGGAAAATAGAGGAGATAAGACAGAACAACTGAAGTCCTTTTTTCGTATTTATTACTTTACTGACGAGCCATAGCAATTGCACCGATCAAGGCAACTAAAAGAATTATAGAAATAAGTTCAAATGGAAGAAAGAAATCTGTTGATAAATGAATTCCAATTTGTTGACCATTGTTTATCAAATCTTGCTCTATAATTTGGTTTGATCTTGTGGTCCAAATAATACCGTACCATGACGTATCTGAGATAGTAGTAATTAGTGAAACTAAAATACTTGTACAAACCAGTGAAGTGATCCCATCTCCAACGGTCCAAAGATGGAAATCGTTATAATATTCTGAGCCATTCATGAACATAACAGCAAATACAATTAAGACATTTATGGCACCCACATAAATAAGAAGTTGTGCAGCAGCTACAAAATGGGAGTTCGATAGAATATGAAATAAGGATATACACGCAAGAACCAATCCCAATGAAAAGGCAGAATAAATTGGATTGGTAAATAATACTACTCCTAAACCGCCGACTATAAGACCCAACCCTAAAAATACTAAAAGAAAATCATGTATTGGCGCAGGTAAATCCATTATATGTAAAATAGGAGAGAATTAAATTCGAAATGTTTCATGACCTTATTGACCAGACCAGGAAAAAAGACATTACCCTATTTTTTTTTACGTTCCTAATAGAAATTGAATTAAATACGATACTAAAGGGGTGTTGGTTGCTGTAGATATACTTATTAATTTGAATTGCATCCCGTTTCTCTATACGAAAAAGGGCCGTTCTGAATTGAATTTCTCGATTTTATATATTCTATATTTTATATATATAAATAAAAATATAGAATATTTTTTCCAATTTTGAAATCATCACAGAACAGATATATGAATATATTTTCTTTTCAATACAAAGCACGTCATGAGTCTCACTAATCTTTGGTTAGCATTCTGAGTTATTGACTAAGCAAAATGAAAGAAGTTTCGTTCCTTTAGAGCAAAACAGAATTTTAAGAAGTGGTAATTGTTATTGAATCGAGAGTTTTACCCCTGGTTTTTTATTGGATTTGAATTCATAATTGTTTGGATTGTGTAATCTCCAATTATTGACATAGGTAACCGACCCAAAGCAATTTGATTATAATTCAATTCGTGACGATTATAAGTAGAAAGTTCATATTCTTCAGTCATTGATAAACAGTTTGTTGGACAATACTCGACGCAGTTACCACAAAATATACAGATTCCGAAATCAATACTGTAATTAAGCAATCGTTTCTTTCGAATATCAGTTTCCAATTTCCAATCAACAACGGGTAGATCGATAGGGCATACACGAACACATACTTCACAAGCAATACATTTATCAAATTCAAAGTGTATTCGACCGCGGAAACGTTCCGATGTGATCAATTTTTCATAAGGATATTGAATAGTTATAGGTAAACGATTTGCGTGGGATAAGGTAATCATAAAACTTTGACCAATATACCTTGCTGCTCGGACTGTTTGTTGACCATAATTCAAGAACCCGGTTACCATAGGGAACATATCGTGAATATCTATAAATAATTTAATGTTTCTTTCTCTTGGTTTAGAAAAGTTTTGAATTGAAAATATCCTATGTCTTCACAGTGAAAGCAGTTGAGAAGAAGTTGTCAATAATAGATTACCTAAAGAAACAGGTAAAAGAAATTTCCACCCAAGATTCAATAGTTGGTCCATTCTCATCCTAGGTAAAGTCCACCTTGTTGTGATAGGAATGAATAAGAACAAAAAAGCTTTAGCTAATGTAATAAAGAGACCTATTGTCGTTTCAAAGACTCCGCGCACTTCATTAATTCCCAAAAGATCTGGCATAAATATGTACGGAATAGAGAGATTCCAACCGCCCAAGTAAAGAACTGTTACAAATAATGAAGAAACTAGTAGGTTTAGATAGGAAGTAACGTAAAATAAACCAAATTTTATACCAGAATATTCGGTTTGATAACCCGCAACTAATTCTTCTTCTGCTTCTGGTAAATCAAAAGGTAATCTCTCACATTCTGCTAGGGAAGAAATTAGAAAAACCATAAACCCTATAGGTTGACGCCATAGATTCCACCCCCAAAAACCATATTTTGACTGCGCCTCGACTATATCAACTGTACTTGAACTGTTAGATAATCATAGTCGATGATAACATCACTGGTCTCATCGCTATTGCAAAACCGTACATGAGACTTTGGCTTCATACGGCTCCCCCATGGCCACAAATAAATATAAGGACTGAATTTTTTCGATATGTTTTGTTTGTAGAGTAGATCGGGTAAAGATACATCGGAGAGTCCAAAATTAGACCAATGCAATTCTGTCTGCTATAAATATATAAATAACAAAAAAGCGCTTCTGAATTGATCTTATCCTTTAGAATTTAAATGGGTCTTTGTTCAGTAATAACTCAATCCTTAAATAAAATACTCATAAAAAATTCAACTTATATCTTTTAATTACGAAAAAAATTCGACATTCTATTAGTTCTTGTATCATGATAAGAATTCTATCTGTATTAATACGGATAAATAAAGAAATTTTTTTTTTCATTGGAAATGCACTCCATTTCTTTCGTTCTTATTCTTCTTTCTCAAAGAAAGAAATCTAAAGAAAATAAAGGATTACTTCGTTCCTGATAGTACTTTCTTTAATCAGTGGATAGGAGCATACTCTGGATCGGGATCGTGGGGAAGTACTGCTCGATTGTTTCTACTAACTTAAAGCCCCCTTAGGATTCCTTTTTTGCTTTAAGGATAACTTATATTATCTCCATTACAAATCCTTTGTGTACCTTGGTATTCCTAACCGTCCACTAATTTTTTCTCGACCCCCGGTATGGTACTACAAACAATAGTAAAAAAAAAAAAAAAGACTCCATACAGGTTAATCGTTTATACCCGCTTCAAACTACGGTGAATAATTCACCAATTCTGGGGATTCTGCTGCTTATATTTACTTTTTAAAAACTCTTGTACCTAGGGAATGAGACTCAAATTTTTACTGCCAATTTCTAAGCTGTTTTGTTTCACTCATATTACTATCTGGTTTAGTTCATCGCTCTGAATGATGAATACAAAATGAATATATCTATTCAATAGGTTCAATCTTTTTCCTAGAATGAAAAAAAAAAATAGGTAAAGTAAAAAAGAGCGAATGTTCTAACGAATCGCACGTAGAGAAATTGATAAAACACATGGAGTTAATGGTATTTCATAACTAATCGATTGAGCAGCAGCTCGGAGACCACCTAAAAAGGAATATTTATTATTCGATCCATATCCTGACATAAGAAGTCCAATAGGGGCAATACTTGAAATTGCAATCCATAAAAAAACACCGATACTGAGATCGGCTAGAACAAGGTGATAGCCAAAAGGAATTACTGAATAACTTAGTAAAATGGATATAACCGCTATAGAAGGTCCGATACTGAATAAACGAATATCCCCTCTAGAGGGAAGAAGATCCTCCTTGAAAAGTAGTTTAGTCCCATCTGCTAGAGCTTGAAGAATTCCCCAAGGCCCTGCGTATTCGGGTCCAATACGTTGTTGTATCCCCGCAGATATTTGTCTTTCTAACCACACAATAACTAGTACCCCTATTAGGATTCCCGATAAAGGAGTAAAAATAGGAACAAGCAGCCCTATGAGTCCATAAACCTCTTTTAAGGATTCCGATCTGGAAAAAGAATTGATAGCTTGTTGTACTTTTGTCGTATCAATTATCATTTCAACGATCAACTTCTCCCATAATGATATCTATACTACCTAGTATTGTCATAATATCAGCCAATTTCATTCTTTTAACTAGCTGAGGAAGAATTTGCAAATTGATAAACCCTGGCGGACGAATTTTCCATCTCCAAGGAAAAACACTCTGATCTCCTATCAGAAAAATTCCCAATTCCCCCTTCGGGGCTTCTACTCTCACATAAAGTTCTTGTTTCGACAATTCAAAAGTGGGCGAAGGTTTTTTACTAATGAATCGATAATCAAAATCATTCCATTCGTAATCCCTTGCTCTATCAAAACGCCGTACCTCTAAATTCTCATAAGGCCCCCCCGGAATTCGTTCCAGAGCTTGTTGAATAATTTTTATAGATTCCGTCATTTCACTAATTCGGACTAAATAACGAGCTAATGAATCTCCTTCTTTTTGCCATTGTACTTCCCAATCAAATTCGTCATAACACTCATAATGATCAACTTTACGAAGATCCCATGGAATTCCGGAAGCTCGTAGCATGGGTCCGGATAAGCCCCAATTTATTGCTTCCTCTCCACTAATAAAGCCCACTCCTTCAACTCGTTCCAAAAAGATAGGATTCTGCGTAATAAGATTTTGATATTCAATAATCCCTGTTAGAAAATAATCACAGAAATCCAAACATTTATCGATCCAGCCATGAGGTAGATCGGCAGCTACTCCCCCGATACGGAAAAAATTGTGCATCATTCGCATACCGGTGGCAGCTTCGAATAGATCATATATCAACTCTCTCTCTCGAAAAATATAGAAGAAAGGGGTCTGCGCACCGATATCCGCCATAAAAGGGCCAAGCCATAACAAATGAGAAGCTATACGGCTCAATTCCAGCATAATGACTCTAATATAGCTGGCTCTTTTAGGTACTTGAATATTTCCCAACTGTTCCGGTGCATTTACCGTTATTGCCTCTGTAAACATAGTAGCTAAATAATCCCAACGTGTTACATAAGGCAGATATTGTATAATGGTTCGATTTTCTGCAATTTTTTCCATTCCTCTGTGTAAATAACCCAATACGGGTTCACAGTCAATAACATCTTCACCATCAAGAGTAACAATGAGTCGAAGAACACCATGCATTGATGGGTGGTGAGGACCCATATTGACTATCATGAGATCTTGTCTTGTAGTTGGTACAGTCATATATTTTTCTCCGATTCATTATTCCATTAATTGCTGAAAACGAAGTTCATCAAAATGAATAAAATAATCTAATATAAATATAATAAATCAAATAATTTAAAACGAATTTTAAATTAACTTAACGAGTTTTTGGCTCGCGAATATCCAATAGATTTATTAATTCTTTATAACGTACTCTATTTTTCTTTGACAAATAAGCCAGTAGCCGTTGACGTTTTCCCAGAATTTTCTGGAGACCTCTCTGGGATAAATAATCTTTTCTGTGCAATTCTAAATGTGAAGTAAGTCTGCGTAGCCTGTTGGTGAAACTGAATATTTGAAATTCAACAGACCCCCTATTTTCCTCTTTTTCTTCTTGCGAAATAACCGAGATGAATGAATTTTTTACCATAATTCTTTGCCCCCTCCCTGTGTTTTTTATTTATTTTTTTTACAAATATGGATTTTAGCGATCTGTAATAATAATTCATTTTAATTTGTTATACACAATAAATATAAATTAATCTGGATTTATTCATATACTTCTTTTTTTTTTTAATAAATCAATTTTCAAATATAAATACAAAAAGAGGATAGATGTTCCATTTTGCACCCCAAAATTTGGATCTAAGATGAGAGGATTCCCCCAATTCATTTCTGATCTGATAAAATCATTGAATCAGTATCATGTACCATAATGTAACACTTGTTACATTATGGTACATGATCCATAAGAAGTGTATCATCAACTACGCGGATACATGTGTATTCTTAACATACTGAAACGACTACCATTATAGGTATCAAACCAATAGCGATTCATGCAAGCTAAATCTTCTAATCGATAATTTGGCCAAAGAAACAATTTTAACTTCATCAAATTTTTTGTATCTTTATCAAGATGCCGTCCTTTATTAAAAAATGGGACACAGTTACTTTCATTGTTACCATTGCAAAATACTGTATTTCTATCCCCAACATTTACATTCTTCGAATTTAAACAAATTCGAATTCTCAATTCTCTACGACGTTTAGGAGATAAAATATTTTCAAGAACAAGCCAATGATAATGATTTTTGTCTTTATTCCTAAAAAACCTTTGATGTCGTGCAATGGATTTATCAAGACCCCACCTAGTAACATTTCGTTTTTTCTTATTTCTTTTTATCTTATCAACATTGCTTTTTTCTTGGTATCCTCGATTAGTTTGGTACTTATTTTTATGTATCAGTGAAATAGCTAGGATTTGATACATAATAAATTTCTCATCCCAATTTATAGATATCCGATTTGGTTCAACAAGCAATGTTCCGTTTTTTAGTAATTTTGCAACAGTTAAAGTTTTCGCATTTGGCACTACATCCATACTCAGTTCGCCTCTTCTAATAGAGGCTATGGCAATTTTATTTGGGTTTTCCAATCTAAGCAGTAGACAAAATACTCTGATATTATTGATCATTTTTTCAGTCACAAGATCATCCCATTTTAATTGAAAACCATAAAACCTTTTCAGGAAAAAATCTAATTCCACTAGTACAGCGAGCATAGATGGCTTTTTCTTTTTGGTTTTTGTTTTGGGTTTTTGACTGTCTGATCCTCCCGCATTATCTTTTTTCTTTTCTTCTTTATCTTTTTTTTCTTGGTTTGATAAATCCGATCCCTGATTCCCCTTTTTTTGTGTCTCTGATTGAATATTTCCTTGTACTGGCTTCTTTTTTTTAGTTTCTAATTTGTTTTGATTAGAGAATATCTGCTGAAAGTCATTTTTTTGTTCTTCTTCGAGATTGTTTTGTGAACCAAGGTTATCATTTCCATTTAAATTTAAAGTAAGAGAATTTATTGGGATGATCCAAGGTTGCATCCTATATGCATCATAAAGTGACACTAATTCTGGGAAAAACCAATCATCCATATCAGATATAGGCTTATATTGTATTTCTTCATTCATTTTCATCCAGTTAAAGGAAGTTATTGTTGGATTGGCTAGGTTGATTTTTTTACGAATCAAGCTAGAAAAATAATCCTTCTTATCACTTTGCTCAATTATTTGATAATAATTAGCCAGAGTTTTTTTATTTTTTTTATAAACAGTGACCTCATTTTCCATATTTGTCCAGCGCTTAATATTGATTTTTGTTTTAAAAGAAAAATCAATAAAATTCCAATCAAAATATTTTCTATCCAAATTTCGATTCGTATCAGAATTTTCTATTAGATAATTATTAAGAGATATATCTACCGGCATATAAACATTTTTAGGATTAGACGTGTTGTAATTATCGAGAAACTCTTCGTCTTTGTTTCTTGATCTAAAAAAATAGGATTCCTTCTTATCTTTATAATGAAGCCAGTTATGGGCTAAACGATCATATTTGTAATTTTTAAATTTCTTTTTTTGATTCAGTATTGAATCCACTGCAAAATTTTTGTGTTTCTCGTAATGAATTAATTGGTCTTTTTCATCTAAATCAAAATTTGGTGATTTTTGAGTTTGACCTATACAACTTTGATTAATTTTTTTTTGCCATTTTTTCGCTAATAATCGAGACCAGCTAGTCTGAGATATAATGTATTGATAGGGATAATGTTTTAACGCGTTTTTCCATTGTCTTTTAAAGGAATTCTTTTGTCTTTTAAAGGAATTCTTTATTCTATCCTTAAGAAAAAGAAGTGTTCCCTGATATTGAAGTACAGATCTCAAGTGATTTGTGTTAAAACCTGAGGTTTGGGATAATTTGTAAAAAACATATGCCTGTGACAAGGAAGCTGGTTCAGAAAAAATAGGTGAATTTTTGTTACTAATATTAGTATTAGAAAATAATTTTTTTATAGTCGAAATAAAACGAATTGTATTTTGATTTGTTTCATCAATTCTTTCTTGATTTCTTTTTTCGGTGAAATTCTTTTTCTCAAAAATTTTGTTTTTTAATTCAAGTAATTTAAGAAAGAGTTTTACAACGATTTTTATAATTTTTATTTTTTCTTGAATTTTTTTTTGAATAGATAAAAGAATCTCTATGTAAAGCCTTTCAATAAAAAATTTTAAAAAATAATAACATTTACGTTTTAATCGGGTACTTCTTCTTTTTAATATTTTTAATATATGCCAAATATCTTTCGGTGATTCTAATCTCTTATCATCACAACTCGTTTCATTAGGACTAATGTTTATATCAGGAATTTGTAATATTTTGTTCTTGTCTTTTTTGATTTTTTCGATTTGATTTCTAATTATATTTGTCCTATCGGACACATCCTTTATTTTTTTTACAGTCGGTGAATAATTTATCCAATCCACGGATTTAATAGACGATTCATTAAAAATCTGATTACTTATTATATCATTTTCTTGATTTGTATTTATACTCGCTTCTTTTATTTCCAATAAAGGAATTGGACTTAGTTTTGGAGATTCTTTATTTAAAAATAGAAATATTTTTAAATAAAGAATCCTTTGTGTTTTTTCTTTTACAACTAAGAGTTTTTTTTTTATTTCTTTCAAAACAGGTTTAAAAAAGGAAGGTCGTTTTCGGGGAGAACCAAAAGGACGTTCAGCTTCCAGTCCCCAAATTGTTAAAAAACAAAAATCATCTCTTTTTCTCTTCTTTTTCATTGGATCTCTATGATCCAATTCTACTTTAGCTCCATGCCAAGGTTCCAGGCAGAAAGGAAATAAAATCTTTATCTGAATACCATCTGTTAACCAATCTTTCGGAAATTCATTTTCTGACAATTGAACACCATTATAAGTGCATTTAACATGCATTTCGTTATGCCACGCTTTCCAATCCTTGCGCCATTCGGGAATTTGAAATAATAACATACGGCCAACATTTTTAATTATTATTAATGAGGGTAATACGATATATTTTCTAAGAACCGATTGGGTTAGTAACAAACAACCTCGCAGTGGTTGAGCATAATCTATAGTATCCCACATTTCCGATATTCTTACCCGCTCATCCTCCGCTCTTTTTTCAACTTGTTTTCTTTTTTCTTTTGTTTCCTGCGTTTTAGAATTTTCAATTTTCGATTCCCTGACTTTTTTTATTCTTATCCAATTTCTGAATAAAAAATTAAGTAGTTTGGAAATACCAAAATAAGAAAAAAAAGTTACGTCTCCTCTGTCCAAAAAAAGTGGGGAACGCACTCTTGGTTGAAACAAACCCAAAATAGCGGTTTTACTTCGTTGAGCGCGCGTGGATCCCATGATTAGATCTCGGTTATAATCCGATTGTAGTGCATAACGTGTCAAATATAGTTCCTCTGGCTCATCCTTCTTCTCTTCATCGTTATCCTGATTACTAGTATTCTCCGTAGTATTACTAGTATTCCCAATAGTAGTATTGGTAGTTGTCTCGGTAGTAGTACCGGTGGAAGGAGTCGTCTTATCCTTCTCGTCCTCGTCCTCGTCCTCGGTCTCAGTATAAACTAGTACGTATTTTGATTTGCGGGAACGAATACTGGCCTCCGGTTTTGCTTTTTCTTCTCCTTCTTCTCCTTCTTTTTCTTCTCCTTCTTTTTCTTCTCCTTCTTTTTCTTCTCCTTCTTTTTCTTTTTTTTCTTTTTTTTCTTTTTCTTCTTTTTCTTTTTCTTCTTTTTCTATCTTCAGTCGTTCTTCCACTTCGAACTCGTCAAGCAATTTGTATGACCATCGAGGAACCTTTTTTTCAATTTCATTTGTTTGATCATTAGGAATTTCATTATCAACTTTTGCTTCTTCTTCTTCTTCTTCTTCTTCTTCAAGGAATTCCTCTCCTAGTTCTCCTTCATCTTCATATAGCTGCTCTGCAAATTCATCAAAATCTTGAGTAAGGAAAACAAAAAGTTTATTTTCACAAATGTTTTTTTTAGAATCTTCCATTGAGGTGATTAAAAGACTGTTCGTGGCTGAGTCTGAATCCACATTTTTTATTGTCCCGCGATGAGGTCCGTTCAAAAAAGGATCATACAATTTAGGTAAGCATTTTTGTTCAGTTTCATCATTGTATAAGTATAATCTAGTCCTTTTTTCGAGTATATCTGGATCAAAAGACTCTTTATCTAGTGCTTTATCTAGTGCTTCGATTCGATTGGCAAATTCGTTGCTTAGATTGTTTCGTTTTTGCTCATTGGTATGGACCCAATTATTATATAGCTCTTCTTCGGATACTTTTCCTGTCGTGCACAAAAACAACTTTTTGCGTATCATTTCAAAAAAGGTTAATAAACTCGGTGGATATGTAAAAGATATTCTTAGTTTTCCATCACTTACACACGTAGAAAAAAAATATTGTGACATTTCATCTCTTACAGCTGTTTCAAATTGATCATTTTTGATATATCGCAATGGACGATTCCATCGTTTATAGTCAAAAAGAAGAGTCACAAGAGGTTTTTCAAACCAGAAGGGGTCTTTCTTTTTATTTTTAAGTTTTTCTTTGAATTCCTCTTCTTCCTGTTTAGTCCCGAAAGTTGTTTCTTCTTCTATATCAGCTTCTTCTATATCAGCTTCTTCCCCTTTTTTTTGGGGGATATCTTTCAGTTTCTTAGTTAAAATAGGCGACGGTACTCTGCCTAAATAGTAGACACTGGTGATAAAAAAGATCATACTAAAAATTCGACTTCGAGACATAGAACTTTTCAATTCCGACACAAGGTACTTATACTTATTCGCTAAAAAATTATTCGCTAAAAAAGCACGATTTTGACTTTGCCGTATCCAGAAAAAT